TATGTTATACTATTCAATTCTTGACGATGAGTTGATTTGATAGTGCAGATATTGTTATTCATGATATTGATCCGATTCAATATCATCGAGATGTAATTCATCCCATTGAATTTACAAGCGAAAGATTTATTATCTCTATGGGATTAACTCCCGAGTTATTGTGAATTAAAGAAAAATGAAACAATGAGATTATGGAAGTAAATATTCTCGCATTTATTGCTACTGCACTGTTTATTCTAGTTCCTACCGCTTTTTTACTTATAATATACGTAAAAACAGTCAGCCAAGGTGATTAATTTGAATTAAACTTGACTTTTTTGTTCTTATCAAAAATGGAACAGAAGAAAGGGATTCAAATTTCGCGTCTTATGAAATGGGCAAACTAGAATTAGCCGTATTCTATGAGATACGATAGTATGGTAGAAAGAAATATCTGAATCTTTCTACCATACTATCCATACTATAACTACAATAATGTTATTGTAGTCTATAAGGGTGTATTGTAATGCAAGTTAATTTAATAGAGATCAATCTACAATAGTATCGTCATATTCCTATATATCGGTGTATATATATGGATATCAATTTCATATTATATATATAATGTATGATATCAATTTCATATTATATATATAATGTATATAGTGCCCCCTATTTCTTTGCTTTATACATCTGTCTTGTATAAAACTTTATACATCTGTCTTGTATTTAATTTGTGTTGATTTCAATCAATTAGAAATGATCGAAAAGCGACTCGTACGATTCTAATTCCCGGATTGCTGATTATTTTCAATATGAATCCCGATCAAAAGAATCAAAGGCCTCTTCGATGAGTATAATAAAAGAAAATAATCTTTTTATTAGCATTCCGACGAAGAAGTCATTGATCGATCAGTTGACAGATGATCCATGGAAACTTCTTCGGATTTCTAAAAAAGGGGGAAAGGGTTAGTAAACCTCGTCAATTTTTAACGTTTGAACAGTGAGTTCAATAAAACAAACACAACATAAATAAAATTTCCAAAATATTAAAACAAACAGGAAGTGCGCAATATGTGACTCGCCCAAGACAATCTGTGTAGTATCGGGTTAGACAACTACTATGTCTGTGTTGTTTCCGATAGAAAATGTGTATCTACGTAATGTAATAACAGAACTATTTTATCTTTGAATAATAAAAGGAGAAACAAAAAAGTAAAATAAAAAAATTAAGCTCTTCCTCATGGTCCATATCTAATTTTGGTAAGAGTCGGTTCATCGAAATAGAAAATTGATCAAGAATTCAGTTGGAATAAATTTACTACCATTTGTATTTCTTTTACTTTGTATTCTTTTTACTTTCGAAATACGAACACGGAAATAATTAAAATATTTGTTTGATTGAAAGAGTTTTATTCATATATATTATTCATAAACTACAGTACTACACTAAAACCCAAGAAAATTTGGAAATGCGGATATTTTCTATTTCAATTTAAAAATTGAATTTTAAATTGAAATAGTGTTGAAATAGTAAAATTTCAATTAAAAAAAGGCTTTTCGGAACTGAAATATTTATAATAAAAAAAAAAATGGATACAGTTTAATTACTAAACTCAATTAGTAGTATTTCTAGAGTCCACTTCTTCCCCATACTACGAGTGAAAGGGAAAATGTAAAAACTACCATTAAAGCAGCCCAAGCGAGATTTACTATATCCATGTGAATTATGTCCCCTATCTCTATGAAGGAATTATTGAATTATTGTTCACTAATAAATAATAGTGGAATCACTGACGCAGAGTCAAAAAGTAATTCTGACCTAACATTGTTGATGAAGCAATCCAATAAATCCAATAAATCAAATTATAACTTCTAAGAGGGTCTTATAAAATTTCTAGTATAATCAGAAAAGGTTAAGCACAAGCAAAATATGTGGAGACCCCCTTGGAAGTATCAAAGAAATGTAATGATACTAATATGTAGAAATAATAAAAATATATTCTTTCTTTTGTTGCCCTTCATTAAGTTAAGTAAAAACTTATAGAAGGATAGTATATCACTACTAGCCCATACCCTATTTCTTTCCCATTTTGTTCTGATCTAATCCTTACCGTCTCTTTAATTGTCTCTATGAAAACAATCGGAGGGCGTCTTATTATGTTCTGTTCTTGACTAGAGGTTAACGAAAAAAGAATAAAAGTATCTAAGTAAAAGCTAATTACCCATTCAATCGAATTAATATTGATTGAATGCCAGAGTACTCAAAGACTTTGATGAATATGTATACTAAAGTATCTTCTGGCCTTTTCAGAACTAAAAAAGGGATTCTATTTCCGTCCTGCTATCCAATCTAATTCAAAACCCGGCTCGTAGACACTCCATTGCTAATGGAAGGACTATCACGATTTATCATATCAGTTTCCTCCGTTTGCTTCCGCTGGAAAGAATTTTCCAAATTATATCAGCAAAACAGAAGAAGGTATGTCGATTCTTTTGGTGATTAGGCGACACCCGGATT